GTTCCAGAAGATGTTAATGGTAAGCAAGAAGATTGTTTACGAAGAAACAACAAGAAAAATTCATATTCTGATACATAAGAGTTATATAGGAATCGAAATAGTCTTTTATTTTCTTTTTTCAAAAGAAAAATCGATTTCATTGAAGTAATAAGACTATTCCAATTCGAATAGTAGTTGAGAAAGAATCGCAATAAATGCAAAGATGGAACATCTTTGATCCGGTATTGAAGGAGTTGAACCAAGATTTCAAAATGGATAGGATAGGGTATTTCTATATGTGATAGATAATGTAAATGCAAAAATTTGTCTTCTAAAAAGGGAAATATTGAATGAATAGATCGTAAATTCTGAAACTTTGGTGTTTCTTTTTCTTTCGGACAAGATAATTCTCGTAGCGAGAATGGGATTTCTACAACGATCGCAAACCCCTCAGATAGAATCTGAGAATAAAACTCAGAATAAAAAAAATTGTTGTAATCCAACAATCGATCTTGGTTAGGATGATTAACCGAGTTAATCCAAAAATTCTGCTGATACATTCGAATAATTAAACGTTTCACAAGTAGTGAACTAAATTTCTTGTTATTACAACTAACAATTTCCACAGGTTCGGAACCTTTTAATCCATAATCATGGGCAAATGCATAAATATACTCCTGAAAGAGAAGTGGGTAAACGAAGTATTGTTGACGAGATTTCTGTTTTTCTGAATACCCTTCCAATTTTTCCATTTGTATTTCTACTTGAATCAGAAAGAAGAAGCATTTCTCGGTTTCTCAAATGATGATACATAGTGCAATATGGTCAAAACAGGGTGTTGCATTTTTTAATACAAACCCTGGAAAGAAAAGGAATCTAATCCACAGATCTTTTCCTTTTCTATCCAATTAGTTTATGTTTGTTCTAATTACAAAAGAGAACAAATCTTTTATTTTTGCAGGCCAATCGCTCTTTTGACTTTGGAATCCAGTCTCTTTATCAATATACTGCTTCTTTTACACATTCAATCCATAACATCCCTTTTCAATCTATAATCAAGAATAATTAGGATTTCTAAAAAAAAAAAAAAAGAAAAAATCAAGGGTCCGTTCATAGGAAAACCCAACCTTTCCCCGCATCAGGCACTAATCTATTTTTAACGTCTAATTAGATCGGGGAATCATTTCAATTAAGAAGTTAAGCTCGTTGCTTTTTATTTTACCAGAATTGGAGCCAGGCTCTATCCATTTATTCACTAGACCCAGAAAATAGGAATTTTTTATTCCATTCCAAAAATCAAAAATAAGAAATTGATTTTATTACGACATGCTATTTTTTCCATTCATTACCCTTGAGGATCAGTCGTGGTCTTCTAGACTCTACCAAGAGTCTGGACGAATTTGTTGCTTCATCCAAATGTGTAAAAGATCATAGTCGCACTTAAAAGCCGAGTACTCTACCATTGAGTTAGCAACCCAGATAAAATAGGATCTTAGATACGATCGAAACCCAAAAATCAATGGAATTACACCGCACGCTCCTGTCAAAACATTGAACTAGCAAAACATTAAAAGAAAGATTTTATCGCCCATTAAAAACACTCAAATGCCAAAATGAACAGGTCCGGCTAAATTTCACTAAGGTTAAAAAAGGAGCGGCCCCAATCACGATAGCAAAATTGTCATTTTTTTAGCAATTTATATTTCTTTATATAAATAAATCTTGTATGAGAGTACATGCAAGAGGGACAACCTTATCATTTGAGCGAAGTGTAGACAGAAAAACCTAATATGGAGTGAGGATAAAGAGACCTATCTATCTACAAATTCTATTTGTTCAATAGACCTTTGTCAATGGAAATACAATGGTAAGAAAACAAATTAGATAGAAAAAGTAAATAAAATAAGGGCTTATGTTGGATTGGCACGACATAAATCCAGTCAAAAATAGGACTAAGAAAGAGGCAAATTGTGTCTAAATAATTAGACAACGAGGGATACTAGTGATCCTCTCCTACTTTTTTATTCATTTAGTTCTTCAATTAACTCAAAGTTCCTTCTTTTTCTTTAAAGAATTCTGCCTTCCTTAAAATATCATAAACAGTTCTTGTAGGTTGAGCACCCTTTTCAAGGAAATAGAGAATAGCTGGAACATTTAAACAAGTTTGATTCTTTATCGGATCATAAAAACCTACTTTTCGAAGATCTCTTCCTTCTCTTCGAGATCGAACATCAATTGCAACGATTCGATAGACAGCTTATTGGGATAGATGTAGCTAAACAATGCCCCCCCTAGAAACGTATAGGAGGTTTTCTCCTCATACGGCTCGAGAAAAAGATTCGAATTTCTGTCTATAATACAAGTAGATAGAAATTAGACTATGACTTGCATTAATTTCCTTACAGAAAAAACAAATTTCATTTATACTCATGACTCAAGTTGGTTAATTTTGACTGACAGACTTAAAAGGAAAAATCCTTCCAAATTTTTTGAGTCGTCTCTAAACTCTTTTCTTTGTCTCATCTCGAACGAATTGACTTTTATTCCTTATTCTGATCCAATTCTATTGTTGAGACAATTGAAAATCGCGTTTACTTGTTCCGGAATTCTTTATCTTTGATTTGTGAAATCCTTGGGTTTAGACATTACTTCGGGAATTCCTATTCTTTTTTCTTTCAAAAGAGTAGCAACATACCCTTTTTTTCTTATTTCCTTCGATAAAGCATTTCCCTCTTCTATAGAAATCGAATATGGGCGATTGATTCTGATAAACTTTTAATTGAAAGAGTTTTTCCAATCTTCCAAAATTGGACTTTCTTCTTATTTTAACCTTTCGATTTCTATATTAAGGATAGACTGACAAAGTTGGCCTAATTTATTAGTTTTCACTAACCCTAGATTCTTTCCCTTGATAAAAAATCAATTCTGTCCTCTCGAGCTCCATCGTGTACTATTTACTTACAAACAACCCAGCGCAAATTTGGTTCGGGACGAATAGAACAGACTATGTCGAGCCAAGAGCATTTTCATTACTATGGAAAATGATGGATAACAAAATCCACAATCGATCATGTCCTTCAAGTCGCACGTTGCTTTCTACCACATCGTTTTAAACGAAGTTTTACCATAACAAACATTCCTCTAATTTCATTGCAAAGTGGTATAGGGAATTGATCCAATATGGATGGGATCATGAATAGTCATTGGTTTAGTTTAGTTTTTTGTATACTAATTCAAACTTGCTATCTATGGAGAAATATGGATAAAAGAAATAAGTATTTATCGGGGAAGACTCCGCAAAGATCCAATTTATTTAAACCCATATTCTATCATATGAAGGAAAGGAAACATAGTTCGAAAAAGACGAATAAACAAGTTTGCTTAAGACTTATTTTTTATTGAATTTCCATCCTCAACAGAGGACTCGAGATGGTCAATCCTGAAATGAGAAGCGAAGGATCGACTCTTCTCCAACAAATAAACTATCAACCTCAAAAAAAGTTTAATTAATTTAATTACTATATTAGAATTAGATTAGCAATATATTTTTCCATAACAAAAACTATTAACTAAATAAACTATTCCAATGAAAAGATTGAAAGTTTTTTGGTAGTTATAGAATTCTCGTACTTCTTCGACTCGAATACCAAAAGAGGGAAAAAAATGAAGTAAAAAAAAAAACACATTTCGTGTAAAGTCAAATTAAGGCCTTTGCTTTTACTTATAGCATTCTTTCTTTTACCTAAAAGAAGCAACTCCAAATCAAAAATCAGGAGAAGTATGATTTTTTGAATCCATTCTATCCAACGAACAGTTCTTACCTTATCCTTACCAGAATGGATCATTCTGGATATTTAAAGAATCGCAGATCGAGATGGTTTTCGCTTAACCAAAGAGGGGCCCTTTTTACTAATAATATAATACAACAAAAATCTATCTCTATCATAAAGGGATAGGTCTCATTTTTTATACAGTGTTTTACGTCAAGTTTAAAATTTTTTCAATTAATTCGAAAGCCGAGTAGACAGAATATATGAATTTCTCTCTAATCCTCACATTCCATTGATTTAGAAATGGATATTTGCAAATCAGATAATATCTAAAATACAAAAATGGAGTTCCTATCCATAGAATAGAAACCCTTTTTCTTTTTTCGCAAGCCGATCTTGGTCAAAAGTTTTAAGACCTGTGCTGAAACTAAAAACTTCCTATTCTTTAATCTGGCCATGAAATATAGAATTAGGATACCCCCTTTATTTTCTTTTTATTTACTTACTTTAGTTCTTTAGTTCGGGAAAAATAAATAGGGGGTCCTTCTTTTCTTTCACATTAGATGTCAAATGTATCATGTAAGAATTCCCCCTTCATGGATATGGAGCATAAAGTTTATCTAAGAAGTTCGAATTTCAAAACACATATGAGTAATGAGTAGTAGTAGGGGCATATCCTGAATGTGACTGATAGACCCAATTTTTCATGAAAATAAAGATATTCAATTTGACTGGACTTGACACTTGATTATGTTTTCTGAGAAAGAAAAAGAATGCTTAGAAATGCATCTAATCTAAGAGTTCATAAGAGATAATTATTCTCTTTAATAAACTTTCTTTTGTCTCGTGTGGGGTACAATATGATTTCATCTTTCGTTTCATCAGAAAAAATCTGGGACGGAAGGATTCGAACCTCCGAGTAACGGGACCAAAACCCGCTGCCTTACCACTTGGCCACGCCCCATTTCTGGTTTTATGCGACACTAATAAACACTATTATGTTTATTTGTTATTCGTCAATCCCACTTCAATTACATAAAAAATGAGGGATACTCTCTTGCTAGGATTCTAGACATGCGGATAATATAGAATCCAAAAAATGCATTGATCATTACATGGAATTCTATTAAGATATTATATGAAAGTCGAATTTCTTCCATTCTCATTTGAGAGTGCGAATACAAGGAGGTATTTTGCGTTTGGGAAAGTCCGAAGAAAAAAGGATTTTGAACCCGCCTTTTCTTTTTTCCCTTAGAAAAATAACTCAATCAAAATCCAATTATCTACTCTACAAGAACGAAATGCTTGTTATGCCTAATATACTTAGTTTAACCTGTATCTGTTTTAATTCTGTTCTTTATCCGACTAGTTTTTTCTTCGCCAAATTGCCCGAAGCTTATGCCATTTTCAACCCAATCGTGGATTTTATGCCTGTCATACCTATACTCTTTTTTCTATTAGCCTTTGTTTGGCAAGCTGCTGTAAGTTTTCGATGAAATCTTTACTACTCTGTTCTGTCTGCCAAATTGAATGATGTATTCATTCCAAAAAAATTCTAAAAATGAATAAAAGCCGAGAAGTCTTATATTATGAACCTTCGATTCTAAAATTCTAATTCTTCTACATTGAATGTATAGCTGCAGCAATAAATTGGGATCCGCCTTTCTACCCCACCCCCTGCACCTACGTTGAGCAGGTACCTTTAGGTACCCACACAATACCTAACCTAATTTTTGATATTGATAAGAGTGCTTATTATAAATCAATTCTTGCAATTTTTTTCAAGAATTGATTTTTGCATTTTTAGGTGTAAAAATAAACAAAACCCATCCTAGTGGATCTGTGTGGTAAGGAAAAACGGGTAATCTATTCCTTAAAAAAAAATCTTGGAGATTATGTAATGCTTACTCTCAAACTTTTTGTTTATACAGTAGTGATATTCTTTGTTTCCCTCTTTATCTTTGGATTCTTATCTAATGACCCAGGACGTAATCCTGGGCGTGAGGAGTAAAAATCCAAATTTTTTTGGAATTTTTTCTTACAAATTGGATTTGTTTCGTACATTTATCTATGAGAAAATCCGGGGGTCAGAATTCCTTCCAATTCGAAAGTCCCAAATGATCCGAGGGGGCGGAAAGAGAGGGATTCGAACCCTCGGTACAAAAAAATTGTACAACGGATTAGCAATCCGCCGCTTTAGTCCACTCAGCCATCTCTCCCCGTTCCAAATCGAAAGGTTTCCGTGATATGACAGAGGCAAGAAATAACGATTGCAAAAAATCCTTCCTTTTTCTTTCAAAAGTCCATAAAAATTATATTGCCAATTCCATTTTAATTATATTCTTTTTTCTTAATGTTAATAAAAAAAAGAAGAAAATTCTTGTTTTTTCTTTCTAAAATTCGATATTGGCTGAGAAACAATCAGATAGATTTTCTCTTCAGCGGGCATTTTCATATAGGACTTGTTATAATAAAACAAGCAGGTTATATAAAAAATAAAAAACTCTTTTTTCGATTATTTATAAACAAAACAAAAAGGGTTCTTATCAAACCCACCATAAAATTGGAAAGAAAGATAAAGTAAGTAGACCTGACTCCTTGAATGATGCCTCTATCCACTATTCTGATATATAAATTCGATGTAGATGAAATTGTATAAGCGGATTTTTTGTATTTCCTTAGACTTAGACCGCGCAAGGCAAGAATTTTTCGCTATTTACGATTTCATATTCTTGTTACTAGATGTTCTATAGGAATAAGAAGAAATCGCAACTCCTTTCCGCTACACATAAAAATTGATTTCGAAAGTCAATTTTTTTTTTCAATATCTTTCTTTTTTTTTTCAGAATCCCATTTTTGTTCTTCCACCCATGCAATAGAGAGCGAGTGGGAAAAGAGGGGTTACTTTTATTTTCATTTTTCCTTAAAAGATAGGCTTTGAAATAGGAGTCATGGAATAATGCTGAATTCAAATGTTTATTTCTATAGTATAAGAAAAACTAATCGAATCAAATTCATGGATTTACCACGACCTCGGTTGTGACCCCATAGATAAAAATAAAAAATTTCTATCTTCGAGACCTTTGAAAAAGGGCATTGAACGAGAAAGAAATCGTCCACAGATAATCAAACTATCGTATGCCTTGGAAGTGATATGAGGTGCTCGGAAATGGTTGAAGTAATTGAATAGGAGGATCACTATGACTATAGCCCTTGGTAGAGTTATTAAAGAAGAAAATGATCTATTTGATATTATGGACGACTGGTTACGAAGGGACCGTTTCGTTTTTGTAGGATGGTCCGGCCTATTGCTCTTTCCTTGTGCTTATTTCGCTTTAGGGGGTTGGTTTACAGGGACAACTTTTGTAACTTCTTGGTATACCCATGGATTGGCTAGTTCCTATTTGGAAGGTTGTAATTTCTTAACCGCGGCAGTTTCCACCCCTGCCAATAGTTTAGCACACTCTTTGTTGCTACTATGGGGCCCGGAAGCGCAAGGGGATTTTACTCGTTGGTGTCAATTAGGCGGTCTGTGGACTTTTGTCGCTCTCCATGGGGCTTTTGCACTAATAGGTTTCATGTTACGTCAATTTGAACTTGCTCGGTCTGTTCAATTGCGGCCTTATAATGCAATTTCATTCTCTGCTCCAATCGCTGTTTTTGTTTCCGTATTCCTTATTTATCCACTGGGGCAATCTGGTTGGTTCTTTGCGCCGAGTTTTGGCGTAGCAGCGATATTTCGATTCATCCT